AAAATCGATGTTTTACTACCAGTCACAAACTTTATGTTCGGCGCAGTACTCATACCGGAACTTATGAGCAAGAATTGCTCTATCAATCACCATCTACTCTAGATATATCTTCTGAAACTTTTTTCAAATCCAAAAGTCCAGTATCTTCCTCCAAATTAGTGAATTAAGAGGTTTTTTTGTGCAGAAAAAGAAAGAGCAGTGCAATCTTTCAAACTTACATTAGAAATGTGAAATATTTATACAAAAGGGGGGGGGAGATCAAGACAATGCAGCAGGGGTGGTTATCTAATTGGCTAGTCAAACATGAGGTGGTTCATAGATCTTTGGGCTTCGATCACCGAGGAATAGAGACTTTACAAATAAAAGCAGGGGATTGGGATTCCATTGCTGTCATTTTATATGTATATGGTTACAATTATTTACGTTCCCAATGTGCTTATGACGTAGCACCCGGTGGATCTTTAGCTAGCGTATATCATCTTACGAGAATACAGTATGGTATAGATAACCCAGAAGAAGTATGCATAAAAGTCTTTGCCCAAAAGGATAATCCTAGAATCCCGTCTGTCTTCTGGGTTTGGAGAAGTGCCGATTTTCAAGAACGCGAATCTTATGATATGGTAGGAATTTCTTATGATAATCATCCGCGCCTTAAACGTATCTTAATGCCTGAAAGTTGGATAGGTTGGCCCTTACGTAAGGACTATATAACCCCTAATTTCTATGAAATACAAGATGCTCATTGAATGATAAAAAATTCATGTTCACTTATACAACACAACTCTAGATTTTATTCTAGTCAAGGAATATTTTGCTATTCTGTTCCTAGACGAAACGACTATTATATTCTAATTACTTCCTATTATACAAAAAGGTCCAGATAGACTGATCAAAAAAGGGCTTCGATTTTCCAAATTGGAAAATCGAATATTCATTTCCTTCCTATGAACAGAAAAATACAATGACTCAAAGAAGTTCTTACCACGAACTTTGTACCGCGCACATTACTTAGAACAACTAGGAAAGACAGTATCAAGAAAAAAAAATATTCTTAGGAATAGCGGAATACAAAATTAATAAGAAATACAAAAATGAAGCAAAGGGCACCTAATCTCACCTCCTTCTATAACTATAAAGAAAAGAACCAGAGATTTTAACCCTAAAGTGTTTAGAGATTTATTTACTTAGTGTATACTAAGTAAATTAGTAATGAATATGTACCCCAAAGCATCTCGCTGTATTTGTATCAATATCTATTCGGTAGATCCTTTTTTTCTGTGCCAGGAACCAGATTTGAACTGGTGACACGAGGATTTTCAGTCCTCTGCTCTACCAACTGAGCTATCCTGACCCTTTCTTGTGCATCATCCTAGTAGAGTATTTGCATCTATGTCAATTAAAGGGACTAAAAAATCAATAAAGTATTCCATTCCAAATTTGGAAAGGGGGGTAGTCCTATGCATTGTGGATGGCTTACTTAATAATACCGCAAAATTTAATTAATAATTGAGATTCTTTGCGGATACTCTAATAAAAAAGAAATCCATTTAATGAATAGCATAAGATCTATTGAGTTCTCTTCGCACTCCTTTGTGAAAGAGTAGACTGAGAAAGCTAATGAATCTTGAACCCATTGATAAAAGAAAAAAGAGGATAAATACTATGGTTAGGGAATAAGGGAGGGTTTGGGGATAGAGGGACTTGAACCCTCACGACTTATAAAGTCGACGGATTTTCCTTTTACTAGAAATTTCATTGTTGTCAGTATTGACATGTAGAATGGGACTCTCTCTTTATCCTCGTCCGATTAATCTTCTTAAAAAAAATCTCAAAAACAATGAATTGAAGGATTTGATTATTCAATATTCGAGTGGAATGGATTCACAATAATTCTAAAAAAATGCAGAATTTTCTATTTCATAATCATTCCTAATTTCATTCTAAAAAATAAATAAAGAACCTATATTATGTATTATGATATGGGTTCTGTGATTAATCGTTTGCTATGTCAGCATCTATACGTGTGTATTAGATGTATAAAGTCCTTCTTTCTCTAATTTAGTAATTTAGAGGGAGTTTCACTACCAACACAACGTAATTACACCTCGATTCGTTAGAACAGCTTCCATTGAGTCTCTGCACCTATCCTTTTCCTTTGGATTCTCGTTTGAGAACCAGTTGTTTTTTTTTTTTAAGGGATTTGGCTCAGGATTGCCCATTTTTGATTCCAGGGTTTCTCTGAATTTGGAAGTTATCACTTAGCAGGTTTCCATACCAAGGCTCAATACAATCAAGTCCGTAGCGTCTACCGATTTCGCCATATCCCCACTGTCCCTTTTTTCTTTGAAACCTGGATTTCTTGTGCAATTTCCTACATCTTTTAGTTTTTTTTTTGAAACATTGAATTCATTATTCGACGTAGTCTAACAGCTCGTCTCTATTCGAGAGACCTCGCTTATTGCAATTCAGAATTGCATTGATTCTACCGTCGATATATTTGCAATTCAATTGGAATCAATATATCCAAAAGTTTTTCTCTCCCCCACCCCCTTCTTCCCTTTTTTAGAGTATTCAAAATCATACTCTAACGCTTGATATTCTTTCTTTTTTTTTCTAATCAGAATTTGAAATTTCATTTGTTATGATTCTATCTTTTCCTTAGTGAAATATAAATTCTTAAATTATTCACAAAAAAAATATTTCCTAAAATGTATATAATGCTCGAATGAAAATGCCAAGAGATTCACATTTTCTCTTTATTATTCATATAAGTTATTCTTTTCTATGTATTAGATTATTCGTCCAAGCCATATCAAATTGAAAATATCAGAAATCAAGTTCAATATAGAAATTGGAATAGATTCTATTAGAAAAAAGATTTGCGAGTTAGAGAAATAAAAAGAAAGTTCAATAAATTCTAAAAACCTATTTAAGAATATCGTCTATAAACCTATTTAAGAATATCGTTTAGTTAAGCATATCAAGCGAACTTCATCCTTATGAAATTTGAGTTTTTTTTTTTTTTCTAAGTAGAATTTCCAATTTCGAACTAGTTAATAACTAAGATTAATAATTAAGATCTGCCATTTTAAGGATTTCCTATATATATTTCTATTTGTTACACTATTTTTGTTATGTAAGCCCACTTAGCTCAGAGGTTAGAGCATCGCATTTGTAATGCGAGGGTCATCGGTTCAAATCCGATAGTCGGCTTTTTTCTCTATTGATGTTCCACGAACAATAATCTCTTTTTTTCTCCGAATTTAATGGAGAATCCAGAGTCCATTACGTCGTTCTACCTTACAATTTTGCTAGATACAAAACATTCAAATAAATAATATATATACAAAAAATTAAGATGTTGATGAAATTCCATTTTTTGTGGTACTTTAGTAGATTTTATTCTGTTTATCCTTTAGTTTAATTCAGTTTTAATTTCATTTCGATGTATTCCGTAATGTAAATACAATGAAATTTATTGTGTAAAATATAATTTCAATAAAAAAAGGAGTCTTTATGTCCCGTTATCGAGGACCTCGTTTAAAAAAAATACGCCGTCTGGGAGCTTTACCAGGACTCACTAGAAAAACGCCAAAATCCGGAAGTAATTTGAAAAAGAAATTCCATTCTGGGAAAAAAGAGCAATATCGTATTCGTCTTCAAGAAAAACAGAAATTGCGTTTTCATTATGGTCTGACAGAACGACAATTACTTAGATATGTACATATCGCTGGAAAAGCAAAAAAGTCAACAGGTCAGGTTTTACTACAATTACTTGAAATGCGTTTGGATAATATTGTTTTTCGATTGGGTATGGCTTCAACCATTCCTGGGGCCCGGCAATTAGTTAACCATAGACATATTTTAGTTAATGGTCGTATAGTTGATATACCAAGTTTTCGTTGCAAACCCCGAGATATTATTACTACGAAGGATAACCAAAGATCAAAACGTCTGGTTCAAAATTCTATTGCTTCAGCCGATCCGAGCAAATTGCCAAAGCATTTGACGGTTGATACATTGCAATATAAAGGACTAGTACAAAAAATCCTAGATAGAAAGTGGGTCGGTCTCAAAATAAATGAGTTGTTAGTTGTAGAATATTACTCTCGTCAGACTTGAACTTAACGAAAAAGGAAAGGTTCATAGAATTTTTTTCCCCTTCCCCTTTCCCTTTCCCCGAATTAAATCAACCTAAGGCTCTTAATTCGTATTTTCCCATTCACCTAGTAGAAATAGATTAACCTTAGGATCTTTTTTATTTTTTGTTATATTTTACATACCAAAGTAATTTGCTTTAGAGAATTCTATTAAATAAAGGTATTATTGGTCAAAGAAATTGTTATTTGATTTGATACATTGTGATCGGTAACGTTGATGAAACGGAAAGAGAGGGATTCGAACCCTCGGTAAACAAAAGTCTACATAGCAGTTCCAATGCTACGCCTTGAACCGCTCGGCCATCTTTCCTACATAATCTTATTATGGAAAATAAACTGAGTGAATAGCGAGTTTTAGTATTCCTGCAGTACAGGTAAAGCCACAACCGCTCGGGGATTCCATGGCTCTATTGGAAAGGAAAAATTCTTTTTTTTATCTAAGTGTGAGGATCCTTTATTTTTTTACTAGGAATTCCGCCCCATCAAAAGTTTTTCTTTGGGGAAAACCTAAATAAAAAGAGAATAGAAGAATTCTAATTATTCCATAAGAAAAAAAGGAACCAAGGAATCCTAGAATTCTATTTGCATAAGGTATGTTACGCCATACAATCTAAAAAAAAAAGGTATGGGATAATTAATGACTTTGAAAACGCGAAATAGCTGATGAGAGAAGTTGTTGTTGAGAAATAGGAAAGTGGAATGAAATCCAATCTTAGTCAAATATTTCATATCTGTTCTTGTGCAAACAGAAAGAAAAGATACAATTTTAGCTGAGCGGAAAATCAATACCTCTCTTATTTATTTAGAGCATATGGAGTGATTTATAAGAATAAAATGTTTTTATGTTATTTTGTGATAGAATAAAAAGAATTCTATATAGAATGGATTGGGAATTATGCCTAGATCCCGTATAAATGGAAATTTCATTGATAAGACCTCCTCGATTGTAGCCAATATTTTATTGCAAATAATTCCGACAACCTCAGGGGAAAAAAGGGCATTTACTTATTATAGAGATGGTGCGATTTGACTCTTTTTTTATTTTATTTTTTTAGCCCTACCTACATCTCAGTCTTACGAGAAAGAGAGGGGGTTCGCATAGAGAGAACAAAATTAGTAAAGGAAACCCACGCTTGGGGAAGGTGAGGTGAACTAACAATTCCTTCTGTCGTGTATCCTCGATTGATGTGGCCTTTGATGCTTCAATTGTAGATTTGAGTATTGAGCGAAAGGTTACACCTACAAGATAGGTTCTGTATTACAGGCCAATCCTACTCTACTAGGACCAATAGGCAGCATAGGGGAGAAAAGCACTACACCTCGAAATAGGAATCAACAAGAGAAAAGCTTTGTTAGAAATTAGCCCTTTCCTGATCGGTATTAGGATTGGGAAGAATGGTTGGGATAGCAAACAACCATCAAGTTTGTACGTTGGGTACCCTTATAACCATCAAAGGTAGTTGAAGTGGCTAATTCCTCTAAATAGGAGGCGTTGAGAACAAAGAAATTCCTGGAGCTATCGTTTTCCTCTAGCATTAATAGAATTCATTGGTGTTAAGAAAAACCTCCTGGGGGAAGGTTGGCTAGAGATTTCTTGGAAAAATACCAGCCCCTTTCGGTCCATAATGAGATGGGACTAATTTGATTTTCATTCTATAGATTTTTTTCTTAGTACTATGTACAGAAGGGAGGAGCCGTATGAGATGAAAACCTCATGTACGGTTTTGGAACGGAGATTTTTTGAATAGAATGAACGACCGTAACGGATGTTGGCTCAATCCGAAGGAAATTATGCGGAAGCTTTGCAGAATTATTATGAAGCTACGAGACTAGAAATTGATCCCTATGATCGAAGTTATATACTATATAACATCGGCCTTATACACACAAGCAATGGAGAGCATACAAAGGCTTTGGAATATTATTTCCGGGCGCTAGAACGAAACCCCTTCTTACCGCAAGCTTTTAATAATATGGCCGTGATCTGTCATTACGTGCGACTATCTCCACTATAGAAAGAAAGAAGAAAAAAAGATGAAATTTTCTAGTATTTACTAGAAAAAGGGCTTTCTACATAGGGATCGTCAAAACAATGATTTTGCCCTATCAGCTGTAGGAAGGAAGAACACTTCACGAGAATCAAAATAAGAGGAAGAGCCTATACTACTACTCTATGGATAAAGTCTCAAATTGATAGAGAAAGCACCGTAAAGATCAATTAGTGAGCGACTGGGTCGATACAACTAAAAAAAACTGCTTAATTATACCATGATATGGGGCAAAATTTAGGAATCTGCTTATGTAATAGAGCCGATCCACTAAAGGATTAAGCAGCGGTGTAGTATCAGATCCCAAAGATAGTAAGCTCTTTTTTCTTTCTTATGGGAAAAAGTCTTTTTCAAGGATTCTATAGAAATTTCATATATGAAAGACACGAAACCGAGATAGTTACCTTTCAGAAAATTCGAACGAAGGATATAGGTCTATCTATGCTTCATTCTTCTGAAGGTGGGAGAAAAGATCAGACTGATTATTGATCAAAATTAGGGTTTGAAACTTAGGTAATTAACTTCTTCTGCTTAACCCAAGAAGAAATTGGATCGATTTTTGAGAAATCGAATTCAGTTAAGATAGGGGAAATTAAGATAGCAATTTCTGAGCCGTATGAGGTAGGAAACTCTCAAGTACGGTTCTAGGGGAAGGAACTGCCTATTCCGACCGAGGAGAACAGGCCATTCTACAGGGCGATTCGGAAATTGCGGAAGCTTGGTTTGATCAAGCTGCTGAGTATTGGAAACAAGCTATAGCGCTTACTCCGGGAAATTATATTGAAGCACAGAACTGGTTGAAGATTACGAAGCGCTTTGAATTTGAATAAGACCGCTCTCCATTTTCATAAAATGGGTGGTTTGGTTGTTGATCCATTAATCAAATAACTTTGGTAGGAAGATCAAATCAAGAATTTCATTATATCCCTTTCTTCGACCTTCGATTTGATATCATATTTCATAAGGATAAACAATAGGGATAGGCTCTAGAACAGAAGTAATAAAGCAAATAAAAGTGGCAATCTAAATATTCTTACCTAAAGAATTTAATAATTCTAATGAGTTTCTTGGAATTAGGAATCGAATAAAAATATTTATATTATGCTCACTCAAGGAAAGTAGATGTAGGGCTTATACCCTCAAAAAAAAATACTCTAGCTTCTTAAATTAAAACGTAAAAAAAAAATCTTTTTTTGTTACGTCGGGAAATTTTTTTTCCAGGATAACCAATGTCCGTTAGGCACCTAATCCTTATGTCATAATAGATCCGAACACTTGCCTCGCATTGACTTCAATATATAATTGTTCCAGTGAATAACTAAAAAAAAATAGAAGGGCAGTAGATAGTAAAGAAAAGGACTAATCATAATATCTATCCTTCAAAGATTCACTAAAAAGACAGTTGGCGGGTCTCTTTGTATGTCTTGTCCGGAAAGAGGAGGACTTAATGATTATTCGTTCGCCGGAACCAGAAGTTAAAATTGTTGTGGATAGGGATCCTGTAAAAACATCTTTTGAGGAATGGGCCAGACCTGGGCATTTCTCAAAAACAATAGCTAAGGGCCCCGATACTACCACTTGGATCTGGAACCTACATGCTGATGCTCACGATTTCGATAGTCATACCGGTGATTTGGAGGAGATCTCTCGAAAAATCTTTAGTGCTCATTTCGGTCAACTCTCCATTATCTTTCTTTGGTTGAGTGGCATGTACTTCCACGGTGCCCGTTTTTCCAATTATGAAGCATGGCTAAGCGATCCTACTCACATTGGACCTAGTGCTCAGGTAGTTTGGCCAATAGTAGGGCAAGAAATTTTGAATGGTGATGTAGGCGGAGGTTTCCGAGGAATCCAAATAACCTCCGGGTTTTTTCAGATTTGGCGAGCATCCGGAATAACTAGTGAGTTACAACTCTATTGTACCGCAATCGGTGCATTGATTTTTGCATCGTTAATGCTTTTTGCTGGTTGGTTCCATTATCACAAAGCCGCTCCCAAATTGGCCTGGTTCCAAGATGTAGAATCCATGTTGAATCACCACTTAGCGGGGTTATTAGGACTTGGGTCTCTTTCTTGGGCGGGCCACCAAATCCATGTATCTTTACCGATTAACCAATTTCTTGACGCTGGGGTTGATCCGAAAGAGATACCACTTCCTCATGAATTTATCTTGAATCGTGACCTTTTGGCTCAACTTTATCCTAGTTTTGCTGAAGGAGCAACCCCCTTTTTCACCTTGAATTGGTCCAAATACGCAGAATTTCTTACTTTTCGCGGAGGACTAGATCCAATAACCGGTGGCCTATGGTTGAGCGATATTGCACACCATCATTTAGCTATTGCTATTCTTTTCCTGATCGCTGGTCATATGTATAGGACCAACTGGGGTATTGGTCATGGACTTAAAGATATTTTGGAGGCTCATAAGGGCCCATTTACAGGACAAGGCCATAAGGGTCTCTATGAAATCCTAACAACGTCATGGCATGCTCAATTATCTCTTAACCTAGCGATGCTAGGTTCGACAACTATTGTTGTAGCTCATCATATGTACTCTATGCCTCCCTATCCATACCTAGCTACTGACTATGGTACACAACTTTCCTTGTTCACACACCACATGTGGATTGGCGGATTTCTAATAGTTGGTGCTGCTGCACATGCAGCCATTTTTATGGTAAGAGACTATGATCCAACTACTCGATACAACGATCTATTAGATCGCGTCCTTAGACACCGCGATGCAATAATATCCCACCTTAACTGGGTATGTATATTTCTGGGTTTTCACAGTTTTGGCTTGTACATTCATAATGATACCATGAGTGCTTTAGGCCGTCCCCAAGATATGTTTTCGGATACCGCCATACAATTACAACCCGTCTTTGCTCAATGGGTACAAAATATCCATGCTGACGCGCCCAGCGTAACAGCTCCTGGTGCAACAACAAGTACCAGCTTAACGTGGGGAGGTGGCGAGTTAGTAGCTGTAGGCGGCAAAGTCGCTTTGTTACCTATTCCATTAGGAACCGCAGATTTTTTAGTCCATCACATTCACGCATTTACCATCCATGTGACTGTATTAATACTTTTGAAAGGTGTTTTATTTGCTCGTAGTTCCCGTTTGATACCTGATAAAGCAAATCTTGGTTTTCGATTCCCTTGCGACGGGCCTGGACGAGGGGGAACATGTCAAGTCTCCGCCTGGGATCATGTTTTCTTAGGTCTATTCTGGATGTACAATGCAATTTCGGTAGTCATTTTCCATTTCAGTTGGAAAATGCAGTCGGATGTTTGGGGTACTGTAAGTGATCAAGGGATAGTAACTCATATCACAGGGGGGAACTTTGCACAGAGTTCCATTACGATTAATGGTTGGCTCCGAGATTTCTTGTGGGCACAGGCATCCCAAGTAATTCAGTCTTATGGTTCTTCATTATCCGCATATGGTCTTTTTTTCTTAGGCGCTCATTTTGTCTGGGCTTTCAGTTTAATGTTTTTATTTAGTGGCCGTGGTTATTGGCAAGAACTTATTGAATCTATCGTTTGGGCTCATAACAAATTAAAAGTTGCTCCTGCTACTCAGCCTAGAGCCTTGAGCATTATACAAGGACGTGCTGTAGGAGTAACCCATTACCTTCTGGGTGGAATTGCCACAACATGGGCATTCTTCTTAGCGAGAATTATTGCAGTAGGATAGTGGCTAGGAGGATTTGAAAGGCATTATGGAATTAAGATTTCCCAGGTTTAGCCAAGGCTTAGCTCAGGACCCCACTACTCGTCGTATTTGGT